ATCATTTGAAAATGAGTAGTTCAGATAGAATCGAGCTTTCGATTGATGCAGGTACTTGGGATCCTTTGGATGAAGACATGGTCTCTCTTGATCCCATTGAATTTCATTCAGAGGAGGAACCTTATAAAGAGCGCATTGATTCTTATCAAAGAAAGACAGGATTAACTGAGGCTGTTCAAACAGGCACAGGTCAACTAAACGGTATTCCTATAGCAATTGGGGTTATGGATTTTCAGTTTATGGGGGGTAGTATGGGATCCGTAGTAGGCGAGAAAATCACCCGGTTGGTCGAGTATGCTACCAATAAATTTCTACCTCTTATTCTAGTATGTGCTTCCGGAGGCGCACGGATGCAAGAAGGAAGTTTGAGTTTGATGCAAATGGCTAAAATATCTTCGGCTTTATATGATTATCAATCAAATAAAAAGTTATTCTATATATCAATCCTTACATCTCCTACTACTGGTGGGGTGACGGCTAGTTTTGGTATGTTGGGGGATATCATTATTGCTGAACCCAATGCCTACATTGCATTTGCGGGTAAACGGGTAATTGAACAAACATTGAATAAGACAGTACCTGAAGGTTCACAAGCGGCTGAATATTTATTCCATAAGGGCTTATTCGATACAATCGTACCACGTAATCTTTTAAAAGGCGTTCTGAATGAGTTATTTCAGCTCCACGCTTTCTTTCCTTCGAATAAAAATGGAATCAAGTAGACCTTTAAGGTCAATTATTTTTTTGTGGCGAACAAGCTGTTAGTTTATCAGACATATATTCCATGTAGAAAAATTAAAGTAATAAGTACATGTTTTTAGTTCTACATTCCTTGCACTTATTATATACTCATTTATAGTATAATTATATACGACTTAAAATTAATAACGAATTTTAAAATAGATTTTAAAATATATAATATTAAGAATAACAGGTACAAATATTAAACCGAGGTACCCATTCTATGACAACTCTCAACTTACCATCTATTTTTGTGCCTTTAGTGGGTCTAGTATTTCCGGCAATTGCAATGGCTTCTTTATCTCTTCATGTTCAAAGAAACAAGATTTTTTAAACCCGATGCGACCCAATCTCAGCCATTTTTTTCAAGACGTAGATTAGACATGGATCATAAAATGGATATCCATTTAGTAGAATATCGTATAAGATGTGCCTTCTTCCGAACATGAATTAAATGTAAATGAAAGAGCTCTTATGCATGTGGACTATGTTATATGTTTAAAATAATTATAGCTATTTTAAAATAGATCAGGATCCGCAGATCTCTGAAATGTAAAGTCAATGAAATGCATGTCACTATCTCTATCTATAGGAGATCATATAAAGGGGATACTAGTATTTTACATCTAGCCAATTCGATGAATTATGCCTAAAGGTTCCCATCAGAATAGTGCTAGTTGATGAGAGTTACTTCGAAAAAAAAAAAGAGTAAAGTCAAATTTTTTGGGGGTTATTCTCTCAATTTCAATAAAATGCAACCGGATCTAGTATGAGTTGGCGATCAGAACATATATGGATAGAACTTATAACGGGGTCTCGAAAAACAAGTAATTTCTGCTGGGCCTTTATCCTTTTTTTAGGTTCATTAGGATTCTTGTTGGTTGGAACGTCCAGTTATCTTGGTAGGAATTTGATATCTTTATTTCCGTCTCAGCAAATCATTTTTTTTCCACAAGGGCTCGTCATGTCTTTCTATGGCATCGCAGGTCTCTTTATTAGTTCCTATTTGTGGTGCACAATCTCCTGGAATGTAGGTAGTGGTTATGATCGATTCGATAGAAAGGAAGGAATTGTATGTATTTTTCGTTGGGGATTTCCTGGACAAAATCGTCGCATCTTCCTTCGATTCCTTATGAAAGATGTTCAGTCCATCAGAATAGAAGTTAAAGAGGGTATTTATGCCCGGCGTGTCCTTTATATGGACATCCGAGGCCAGGGAGCTATTCCCTTGACTCGTACTGATGAGAATTTGACTCCACGAGAAATTGAACAAAAAGCTGCGGAATTAGCCTATTTCTTGCGTGTACCGATTGAAGTATTTTGAAATGAACTGAAAATTATTTCTCATCAGGAGGTAAAAAATAAAAAAAATACTAGCGGCATCTCCTATATCCCATTTCGGGATTAGGTCCAATTTTTTTATATTTTGATAAATAAGGGAGTTAGCTCGTCTCGAAATACGGCATTACTTGAAAGGGTCTCTTTGGGACATTCATCGAAAGGACACAATACAATTGCTGCGAATTTTCTCAATTGAGATATCAGTCAAAAAAAATCTTATTTTTTTTTTTTTTCTTCATTCGAATTTGAGACGGACTCTTATTCTATTTGGATATTCTTTATATATTCAAGGACTAACCATAACCAATACATCACAAATAAAAAACAGTGAATAGATTCAAAGGAAAGATACCTTGTAATAGAACTCATTGCTTGATAGAAATATTGGATCGCATAGAGTTTACAAACGAGGTGGGTTCATTAAGAATTCACAGATGAAAAAAATGGAAAAAAAGAAAGCATTCATTCCCCTTCTCTATCTTGCATCTATAGTATTTTTGCCTGGGTGTATCTCTCTTTTATTTCATAAAAGTCTAGAATCCTGGGTTACTAATTGGTGGAATACTAGGCAACCCGAAACTTTCTTTAATATCATTCAAGAAAATAGTATTCTAGAACAATTCATAGAATTTGAGGAACTCTTCCTGTTGAACGAAATGATAAAGGAATATCCGGAGCCACATCTACAAAAGCTTAGTATAGGAATACACAAAGAAACAATCCAATTGATCAAGATGCACAATGAAGATCGTATCGATATGATTTTACACTTCTCGACAAATATAATATGTTTCATTATTCTAAGCGGTTATTCTATTCTGGGTAATGAAGAACTTGTTATTCTTAACTCTTGGGTTCAGGAATTCTTATATAACGTAAGCGACACGATCAAAGCTTTTTGTATTCTTTTATTAACGGATTTGTGTATTGGATTCCATTCGCCCCATGGTTGGGAACTAATGCTTAGCTCTATCTACAAAGATTTTGGATTTGCTCATAACGATCAAATTATATCTGGTCTTGTTTCCACTTTTCCAGTCATTTTAGATACAATTTTCAAATATTGGATCTTCCATTATTTAAATCGTGTATCTCCATCACTTGTAGTGATTTATCATTCAATGAATGACTGAAAAATGATTCACTGATATTAATTATTAATCCGATTATAATGTTTGTTACTTTGTACATAAAGAAGTACATAAAGAAAGCGTTCAAAAAAGTACTTACTCTTTCTATTTCTCCAGAGGATTTCTCTTATATTCGAGTAAACTTATTTCCGTACATAGCAGAATCGTGGATAGGGAACTATACTAGCAACCTACCTAATTTATTGTAGAAATTTTGGGCTCAATGATTGGACCATGCAAACTAGAAATACCTTTTCTTGGACAAAGGAACAGATTACTCGATTCATTTCCGTATCGCTCATGATATATATAATAACTCGGACATACATTTCAAATGCATATCCCATTTTTGCACAACAGGGTTATGAAAATCCAAGAGAAGCGACTGGGCGTATTGTATGTGCCAATTGCCATTTAGCTAATAAGCCCGTGGATATTGAGGTTCCCCAAACGGTACTACCCGATACTGTATTTGAAGCAGTTGTTCGAATTCCGTATGATATGCAACTAAAACAAGTTCTTGCTAATGGTAAAAAGGGGGGTTTGAATGTGGGGGCTGTTCTTATTTTACCCGAGGGATTTGAATTAGCTCCTCCCGACCGTATTTCTCCCGAGATGAAAGAAAGGATAGGCAATCTGTCTTTTCAGAGCTATCGCCCCACAAAAAAAAATATTATTGTGATAGGTCCTGTTCCTGGTCAGAAATATAGTGAAATAACCTTTCCTATTCTTTCTCCCGACCCCGCTAGTAAAAAGGATGTTCACTTCTTAAAATATCCCATATATGTAGGCGGGAACAGGGGACGGGGACAGATTTATCCCGACGGAAGCAAGAGTAATAATACAGTTTATAATGCTACAGCAGCAGGTATCGTAAACAAAATTATACGAAAAGAAAAGGGGGGATACGAAATAACCATAGTGGATCCATCGGATGGACGTCAAGTGGTTGATATTATCCCTCCAGGGCCAGAACTTCTTGTTTCAGAGGGTGAATCTATCAAACTTGATCAACCATTAACAAGTAATCCTAATGTGGGTGGATTTAGTCAGGGAGATGCAGAAATAGTACTTCAAGATCCATTACGTGTCCAAGGACTTTTGTTCTTCTTGGCATCTGTTATTTTGGCACAAATCTTTTTGGTTCTTAAAAAGAAACAGTTTGAGAAGGTTCAATTATCTGAAATGAATTTCTAGATCCGAAAATTTTTCAACATCAAGTTAGTAAAAAGAACCGTATTTTTTCGGGGCATTATTAGTCTTCCTAGTCTTGGACACAAGAAAGGGATGAAGAAAATTTCCCTTCTTGTGTCCAAATAATAATGAGTCTTCATACCAGTTTCTCAAAGATTCCTATCCTTAGTTTCTATTTTTTCAGGTTTCTCATAATTTTTTTGGTACTTAGTACTTTATGTATAATGTATAATAAAGTAGTGGGCAAACAAAAAAGAGAGGTCATTTTAGATTTTATAGAACTTAGTCAATGAACTTAGAAAGATAGATACTACCTAGGCCAGATGGTCGGAATTAAACAATTAAGTTCATTTTTCAAAACATCATCAGAAAAAACAAATGGGGTTTTAGGAAACATTGGAAAGGAAAAGGGGATCCATTTGTTTTGTTAATTATCTGAATAAAAGGTTTTGATTATTAAGAACTCACCAGGATCGTTCCCTTCGAATCAGACAAAGAAAGAAGGGGACTGGTGAGTTCTTACGCTTTCATGTCTACAACTCAGTTCATCCGATTACTACAGGGATGAACCCAATCCTGAATATGAACCATAAA